TGAATTGCAATTAAACTCGGCCCAATCTTTTACTAAAAGGATTGAGCCGAATACAAAGATTCTATTGCATATATGTTGGATAAATACATATATCTCTAGATATACAAGATTTGAAATATAAAATATAAGACTCAAATGTTTCTATTGTTATCTTGTATCCACAATTAAACCTATGGATCCTTATCCTTAGGATTGGTATATTCTTTATATATCCTGTAGTTGTAGTTTCCCTGAATCAAGCGAAGTATCACAAATCTTTCGACCCACCCCATATATTGTCCTCTTCGTTTCGTGTTAGAATATAACCTTAATTTATTACTTGTTATTAGTTTTTTATTAGACGAGATTTTACGAATGTTTCGAGGAGAGAACAAATAGTTCTTTTTTTGTTCGATACGAAGACATAGGAAAAACCCCTCTTTACCATTATTATTTATAATATTTATAATCCATCATATTCATATATAGTTTATAGTGAAGTTTTACCCCCGGATTCCCATAAAACAAAAAAGAATCCTTTTTCACACTTCAGTGATTGAATTTCTATGTTTAGTCTAATAGGAAATAAATAAAACTAAAGAATTGTGGCTCGAATGACTATTCATCTATTGTATTTTTATGCAAACAAATAGGGGGCAAGAAAACTCTATGGAAAGATGGTGGTTTAATTCGATGGTGTTTAAAAAGGAGTTAGAGCGTAGGTATGGGATAAAGAACTCAATGGACAATCTTGGTCCTGTTGAAAATACTAGTGAAAGTGAAGATCCGAATAGAAAAGGTAGGGCTAAAAACATTCATAGTTGCAGGGGTCGTGACAATTCTAGTTACACTAATGTGGATCGTTTATTCGGCTTCAAAGACATTTGGAATTTTCTCTCTGATGATACTTTTTTAGTTAGGGATAGTAATGGAGATACTTATTCTATCTATTTTGATATTGAAAATCATATTTTTGAGATTGACAACGACCATTCTTTTATGAGTGAATTAGAGAATTCTTTTTATCATTATCGCAATTCTAGTTGTATGAATAATGGATCTACGAGTGAAGATTCCTTATCCAATCGTTACATGTATGTAACTCAATCTAGTTGGAATAATCACATTAATAGTTGCATTGACAGTTATCTTCAGTCTCAAATCCATATTGATATGTCCATTGTAAGTGATAGTAGTGACAGTTACATTTCTAGGTGCATTTTTGATAAACGTAGAACTAGTAGTGAAAGCGGGAGTCCCAATCTACGAACCCGCGCGAAGAGTGGTGATTTAACTCTAAGAGAAGGGTCTAATGATCTCGATGCAACTCAAAAATACAGGCACTTGTGGGTTCAATGCGAAAATTGTTATGGATTAAATTATAAGAAATTTTTGAAATCAAAAATGAATATTTGTGAACAATGTGGATATCATTTGAAAATGAGTAGTTCAGAAAGAATCGAACTTTCGATTGATCCTGGTACTTGGGATCCTATGGATGAAGACATGGTCTCTCTGGATCCCATTGGATTTCATTCGGAGGAGGAGCCTTATAAAGATCGTATTGATTCTTATCAAAGAAAGACAGGATTAACTGAGGCTGTTCAAACAGGTGTAGGTCAACTAAATGGTATTCTCGTAGCAATTGGGGTTATGGATTTTCAGTTTATGGGGGGTAGTATGGGATCCGTGGTGGGGGAGAAAATCACTCGTTTGATTGAGTACGCTACCAATCGACTTATACCTCTTATTATAGTGTGCGCTTCGGGGGGGGCGCGCATGCAAGAAGGAAGTTTGAGCTTGATGCAAATGGCTAAAATATCATCTGCCTTATATGATTATCAATCCAATAAAAAGTTATTTTATGTATCAATCCTTACATCTCCTACTACTGGTGGAGTAACAGCTAGTTTTGGTATGTTGGGAGATATCATTATTGCCGAACCCAATTCCTACATTGCATTTGCGGGTAAAAGAGTAATTGAACAAACATTGAATAAAACAGTACCTGAAGGTTCACAAGCGGCTGAATTTTTATTCCAGAAAGGTTTATTCGACCTAATCGTACCACGTAATACTTTAAAAAGTGTTCTGAGTGAGTTATTTAAGCTCCACGCCTTTTTTCCGTTGAATTCAAATTCAATCAAGTAGAGCGTATTAAGTTCAATTATTTTATTTGTAGCAAACAAGTAGTTAGCTTGTCGGAATTAAAGTAAATAAGAACGCAATTTTCTTTGGTTGGTGACCTAAGATCTAATTGTAGAAAGAAGCAAAAGTTGCGGATAACTCTTTTTTTTTTTACCTAGATTTCCCATTACTAATTAAGAAGTCTTTATCAATCAATCAAGAAGATAAAAGTGTGAGTTCTTCCTTTCGTGACATTAGGAAAATAAAACGAATTTCGCCTTACGTAGATAATCAAATATAGAAAAGATAGATATATAGTTTTTTATCTTTCTGCATCGCCCGAAAATCTCATTTTCACTAAAAATCCAGGTTGTGTCGCATTCTAGCAAATCTTTCGATAATTTGTAAGAAACCTTTTCAAATTAGAAGACAAGAACAAAACACAAATAAATTAAGAAAAAAATAGAATTAATATAATAAAGTTGATTATCATAGGTATCTTTCGTGTAGAAAGATGAATAAGTCCATTTATTTAGTTCTACATTCCTTGGACTTAGTCTATATCCTCACTTAGATATATAGATATTTATTACTTCTATAAGAATTTTCAAATTCAATTTCTTAAGAAATTGAATTGAATAATAAAGACCAATTCATAATAATTACAATTTTGAATTATAATTATTGTAAAATATGATATAAAAAAATAATAACAGGTGCAAATAGTAAATCGAGGTACCCCATTTTATGACAACTTTCACTTTTCCCTCTATTTTTGTGCCTTTACTGGGCCTAGTATTTCCGGCAATTGCAATGGCTTCTTTATTTCTTTATGTTCAAAAAAACAAGATTGTTTAGATCTGAGGGGACCCAATCTCATCCATTTTTTTTTTGAACTTCTACTTGCTAGCATAACACAGATATTTATTTATTTCGGGAAATGTAAATATGGTATGACATGTGATTTCTAAAGGAAAAAGCTATTATGCCTGCAGAAAATGATCTATGGGTAAATAAATTCCAGCTAGTTTCAAATAGAGCAGGATCGTTGGATACCTAAAGTTGGTGGATCCATCTGTAATATGTATATTTGGAAGGGTATGTTATTAGTTTAGATCTAACCAATTTGATAAATTACTCCTAAGGGTTCACATCAACTAGCACTAGTTCACATCAAACTAGTGCTAGTTTGATGAGAGTTCCTTCGGAAACAAAAAAAAAAGTAAAGTCAAAATAATTTGGGGTATTCTCTCAATTCCAATAAAATTAAATCGGATGAAGTATGAGTTGGCGATCAGAACATATATGGATAGAACTTATAACGGGGTCTCGAAAACTAAGTAATTTTTGCTGGGCCCTTATCGTTTTTTTAGGTTCATTAGGATTCTTATTGGTTGGAACTTCCAGTTATCTTGGTAGAAATTTGATATCTTTTGTTTCGGCTCAGCAAATTGTTTTTTTTCCACAAGGGCTCGTGATGTCTTTCTACGGGATCGCTGGTTTCTTTATTAGTTCCTATTTGTGGTGCACAATTTCCTGGAATGTAGGTAGTGGTTATGATCGATTCGATAGAAAGGAGGGAATAGTGTGTATTTTTCGTTGGGGATTTCCTGGAAAAAATCGTCGCATATTCCTCCGATTCCGTATAAAAGATATTCAGTCCATTAGAATAGAAGTTAAAGAGGGTATTTATGCTCGTCGTATCCTTTATATGGACATCAGAAGCCGGGGGGCTATTCCGTTGACTCGTACTGATGAGAATTTGACTTCACGAGAAATTGAACAAAAAGCCGCCGAATTGGCCTATTTTTTGCGCGTACCAATTGAAGTCTTTTGATAAAAGGAAATGGGCTGAAGAATGAATGCTTTCTCAGCAGGAGGGAAAAATTCCTGTTTTTTCTATAACATAATTTAACTGAAGTTTCGTCAAAACGTTCAGTCGAGCCAAAGCCGATATATATGGAACAACCCTAAAACAAAACCCCCTCCTTTGTGGTTTTTTATGCGTATCCAAATCCATGCAACTCAATTCAAATAAGTAACAAATTGAACTACTAGATTCAATTCATCGGATATATCAAATGATTTCGAAAGAAATCAATTCATCTTTTTTCAATATTTGTTGGAATTGATACTTTAGATGCAGATGAATCCTATCGTGTAAATTATTTCTGTCAATCGACCCTTTAATTTATCCTTTCTTTTGTGTTCCATTACTAATACTAACAAATAAAGGGTTTTCTTAATAATGATAACTGGTCCATTTCTGTCTTGTTTTACCACTCATTTTTTTTATCATCACTATATATTTCTCTCAATTATTCTATTCTTGGATATGGGTAATCGTTGGAATTTTTTCAAAATATTCTATATTTTTATAGAAAAGGAATTCTTTCGTCTCAAAATTTCAATAATATTCATTTCTTAAAGTGTCTCCTTTTGGTCATTCATCGAAAGGAGACACTTTAAGAAATTTGATGAATTGAGAGATCTGGAAACAATATTTTTGATTATTTCTTGATTCGAATTCGAAGCGGAGTCGTAGTCTATTTTTGTATTCGTTCTAGATTCACACAAAATCACAAATAAAATAGATTCATAGGTTTGATACCTTGTCTAGAACTCATGGGTAAAAGAAATATTCGATCACATAGAGTCGACGAATGAAGTGGGTTAATTAATAATTCACAGACGAAAAATGGCAAAAAAGAAAGCATTCATTCCTCTTTTGTATCTTGCATCTATAGTGTTTTTGTCCTGTTGGATTTCTCTCTCATCATTTACTAAAAGTATGGAATCTTGGGTTACTAATTGGTCGAATACTGATAAATCCGAAATATTTTTGAATGATATTCAAGAAAAAAGTATTTTAGAAAAGTTCATAGAATTAGAGGAAATCCTCTTCTTGGACGAACTGATCAAGGAATACTCGGAAATACATCTACAAAAGCTTCCTATAGGAATCCACAAAGAAACGATCCAATTAATCAAGATACACAATGAGGATCGTATCCATATGATTTTGCACTTCTCGACAAATATAATATGTTTTGCTATTCTAAGCGGTTATTCTATTTTAGGTAATGAAGAACTTGTTATTCTTAACTCTTGGGCTCAGGAATTCCTATATAACGTAAGCGATACAGTAAAAGCTTTTTCGATTCTTTTATTAACGGATTTATGTATCGGATTTCATTCACCCCACGGTTGGGAACTAATGATTGGTTCTGTCTACAAGGATTTTGGATTTGTTCATAATGATCAAATCATATCTGGTCTTGTTTCCACTTTTCCAGTTATTCTCGATACTATTTTAAAATATTTGATTTTCCGTTATTTAAATCGTGTATCTCCGTCACTTGTAGTTATTTATCATTCAATGAATGATTAATAAATGATCCATCGATATTAATCTAATCAAATTAGAATGTTTCCTAATGTGTAGTTCTACATAAGCTTTCTACCCGGGGGATTTTCATCCTATAGCATTAGCATTCCAGTAAAATGATTCCAGTAAATAGCAGAATCGTGGATAGGGAACTATACGAGCGACCTACCCAATTTATTGTAGAAATTTTCGGATCAATGATTAGACCATGCAAACTAGAAATACTTTTTCTCGGATAAAGGAACAGATTACTCGATCTATTTCCGTATCGCTCATGATATATATCATGACTCGAACATCCATTTCAAGTGCATATCCCATTTTTGCGCAGCAGGGTTATGAAAATCCACGAGAAGCGACTGGGCGTATTGTATGTGCCAATTGCCATTTAGCTAATAAGCCCGTGGATATTGAGGTTCCACAAGCGGTACTTCCTGATACTGTATTTGAAGCAGTTGTTCGAATTCCTTATGATAAGCAAGTAAAACAAGTTCTTGCTAATGGTAAGAAAGGGGGTTTGAATGTGGGGGCTGTTCTTATTTTACCGGAGGGGTTTGAATTAGCTCCTTCCGATCGTATTTCTCCCAAGATGAAAGAAAAGATAGGCAATTCGTCTTTTCAGAGCTACCGCCCTAATCAAAAAAATATTCTTGTGATAGGGCCTGTCCCTGGTCAGAAATATAGCGAAATTACCTTTCCTATTCTTTCCCCCGACCCCGCTACTAAGAAGGATGTTCACTTCTTAAAATATCCTATGTACGTAGGGGGAAATAGGGGAAGGGGTCAGATTTATCCCGACGGAAGCAAGAGTAACAATACAGTTTATAATGCTACAGGAGCGGGTATAGTAAGTAAAATCATACGAAAAGAAAAGGGGGGGTACGAAATAACCATAACAGATCCGTCGGATGGAGGTCAAGTGGTTGATATTATCCCTCCTGGACCAGAACTTCTTGTTTCAGAAGGTGAATCCATCAGATTTGATCAACCATTAACGAGTAATCCTAATGTGGGTGGATTTGGTCAGGGAGATGCAGAAATAGTACTTCAAGATCCATTACGTGTCCAAGGTCTTTTATTCTTCTTGGCATCTGTTATTTTGGCACAAATATTTTTGGTTCTTAAAAAGAAACAGTTCGAGAAGGTTCAATTGGCCGAAATGAATTTCTAGACTCGCCGATTTATCGACATCAAGTTTGTAAAAAGAAACAAATTATTGTTGTCGATTATGTATCATCAAAAAAAACCGAAATTATGAAAAACCTTTTATTTACTTGTTTATACTATTTTTCTACGAGCTTCGGGGAATCTCTTGTACCGCATTCCTAGTCATATCATATATAGGTAGATCTTTTTTGAAGAAGACTTTTTTATTTGACTTTACCACCGCTTTCTTTGTTTTTTTTTAGCCAAATTGAATTCGTACAACTATGTTACTATACTATATGCCGGATTTCAATTATCAATCTTATTCTATTTGAAATAGAATAAGATTGGGATAGATAGTCGCATAAGTAAGCGCGGAACTATAAATGCGGGCAACAAATAATTCTAGGAGGGATTATTTGTCTTCCTATTCTTCGACACAAGAATGGGGGTGGAGAAAATTCCCCTTCTTGTGTCGAAAGAGTAATGATTTTTGATCCTGTTCGTCAAAAATTCCTAGTCTTGGTGTCGGTTTTCAGATGTATCAGAACTTCCTTTTTTATTTATTACGTACAATAAAAATAAAGTAGTGGACAAACAAAAAAAAGGGGGGAATCCCCTTTTTTTTGATTAAATATAAGTTATTCAATGAACTTATAAAAAATTGAAATCTTTCTGAGATAAGAAATTAGAAATAAAGTTAAGAGTATAGAAAAGTATTTGTACGATATCTAATCTACAAAAATATAGATAATCCTAAAATTGAGTAATTCCTCCCTTCTTATAACTTGTAAAGTACCCATAGATACTATCAACGAGCAGGTGAATCAATAAATGAAGTTCATTTTTCAAAAAGATCA